GTTTTTTATTAAACATGGAAAGATATCTATAGATCCGTTTCCTCTTTTATTTCAGTTCTATTCGGCGCAACGTGGGTTTTATCAAAATTTCTACTCTAAAAATTGAAGCAGAACATTTTCCGGATAATTTCTTCTTAAGAATTTTATCAAAAAGATACCCCATTAGAGACCCCCTGTAATAATTTTTGTTCTAGGGTTTACATAGACTCCTAATTGCTGTTATAATGAAAATTGAAAAATCTTTTTTTTTTTTTTTTTATTGAAAAGAATCAATATCAATTAGTTCTGTATCAATTTTCATTTAATTATCTTATTAAGTAAAAAATGCGATTTAAATCCAAGAATAATTAAAAAATTAAGATTTAATAATTAACTAGTTAACGGTTCGATTTGTCCTGAGTTGTTTTTTTGTTAAAAAATCAAAAATGAAAATAACTTCATTTTTGATTTCAATAGAAATAAGAGAGGAGGTTTTTAGACATTGTGTCTTTGGAGATACTATACAATAAATTGAAGTAAAGGTATAAATCCAATCAAAAAAGAAGTTATTTTAGGAAAGGTATTAAGATAAAATGGAAGTCACGAAGGAAGTACAATAAAAAAAGAAGTTTAGTAATCTTCCAGAAGGAAAAAATGTTAGTCTAGTTTATATCATCTTGGCGACATGGCCGAGTGGTAAGGCGGGGGACTGCAAATCCTTTTTCCCCAGTTCAAATCCGGGTGTCGCCTGATCAACACAAGACTCCAAATTCCTTATTATGGTCGGCCGATATATAACTCAATGAATTATTCCCTCACAGACGCAAACGAACTGTTGAGACTTGCTTGATTCTAAGCATCTGTCGCTTCTCAAAACTCAAAAGGATTTAAATCCTTGCGTCTACGATTCAAGATTCTAGTGGAAGAGAATTTGGGGGTCCTTCCACTACAATGTAGTGGCTACTGACTGGATCTTCTCGATCTTAGCTTAGCTTAAATTGAACTAAGCCGGACAGGCAAGCGAATTAGTGGGTGTGAAAAGAGAAGGAAAATACTTTGGATACAGACTCATGAAAGTCTAGAAATGCGCAGGCATTCAATCAATATTAGATTGAATCGGTAATTGGCTTTTTTAGAAAAAAGTGCAAAAGACTTTTTGCACTAACCTCGAGCCAAGCAATGAAATAGACTATTCCCCGATTGGTTCAAGAGTAACAATCGGGAGCATAGTCAAAATTAAATCAAATTAGGAAAGAGAGGGATGAATGATTGATCTTCATTCCACATTGTTTATGTCTTTTACTTATGACGGTCAACAAAAGAAACAATAGATTTTCTTATCTATGTGTTCAATTAATAACATTCCCTTACTACTTCCAAGAATGGCAAGGCCTATTTTGTATAGGCTTAATGGTTCCCATTTCTACTAGAAAAATCATATAACAACTTGTTTGAAGTGTATTTAGTGTATTGATTTATCAAGAGTCCTGGGTCAGAATCCTTTTTGACTGTTCACTATTGATCCACTATTATTAGTGAACAATAATGGACTAATTCCTTCATATTTATCGAGATAGGGGACATCATTCACATGGATATAGTAAGTCTTGCTTGGGCTGCTTTAATGGTAGTCTTTACATTTTCCCTTTCACTCGTAGTGTGGGGACGAAGTGGACTCTAAGTACTACTAATTAATAAGTTGATGAATCAAACTTTATCAATTGTTTTCTAGATAGTTCTGTAAAGCGCTGTAAATTTTTACATTTTTTATTTAATTCAAAGTTCCGTTGTATTCTGGTCTGGTATAGTAATGTACTATATGACTAATATCCTTTTTTCAATCAAACAGATATTTCAACGATTTTCCTGCTCGTATTCCGAAAGTAAAGGGGAGACAGAAAGAGATTCCAACCGAATTCTTCCTAAACTGATAAACCAACCCGATTTTACCACTTTGAAATGAAATAGATACGTACTTTCGATGTTCAAGCATTTTTACGACCCCTTTTCGAAATCCGAATAAGTTCCGTTCCAATAGAACTCCTGTAATTAATTACTTCTTCATAATGTCAAAAAAAATGGCTAGGTTTTATATATACCCATATTGCTTTTTACTTCATTGATTTTATTCTTTCGATGTATATCAGGATTCATAGTTCATATTTGAACTAAAAAAAAACCTAAGAAACCTTGGAATTAGAATGGTAAGACTAAGATAAGAGTTGTCTTTTGCTTTTTTGAGCTTGATTGGAATCAATACAAATCAAATGGATGAAACAAAGAATTAGAATAGGATAATATTAAGATTACATATACCTAATTCGTATCACATATATGATATATGAAGATCAATATTTTGATTGATCTATATTAATTTATAGAATCCGACTTTCTATACTTCACTAAGACTAAAAAAGTAAATAGTATGGTAGAAAGATGAATATATTTCTTTCTACCATACTATCAGAACTAGCAGATTTCATAGAATACTGCTGATTGTCATTCAATCATTTCATTAAGAATCAAAAGGTGAAGCTTTTATTTATTCATTTTGTATTTATTCAATCATTAATAAGAACTAAGAAGCCAAGTTTCATTCAAATTAATTATTTTGACTTATGGTTTTTACATATATGATAAGTAAAAAGGCAGTAGGAACTAGAATGAACAGTGCAGTAGCAATAAATGCAAGAATATTTACTTCCATAATATCATTATTTCGTTTTTTTTTTACTTCGCAATAACTCGGGATTTAATCCCATAGAGATGAGGAATCACTCTTTCGCCGGTAAATTCAATTCAATGAGATGAATTACATCGCGATGATATTGAATCAGCAATATCATGAATTAAGAATATCTGAGCTATCACATGCATTAATCGTCAAGAATTGATATAGTATAACATAGAAGGGTCCTTTATCCATACTGAATAAAAATTGGATTAATGATCCAATCAAAAATTTTTTATTTCTTATCCGTTTTTCTCTTCTTGACTTTATATACCATAATATACCATAAATCTATCATATACCCTAAATCTATCCCCTTTTAAATTATCCGATCAAGCATTTTTTGCCCATTTTGCCACTTTTTTTGGTTACCGACCCATCGACGTGAAATGAAAAAAGTACGGCGTTAAGCTCTAAATTCCTTTTTGAATGGTAATAATCTAGTTTTCTCGGCAACCAAAGAAGTGTGATAAAGATGAATCTCTTGGTATAAAAGATCTAATATTCCATAAAATTCACTATTTTTTTGGTTATTTCTTTGGACCCGAAGGAAAAAAAGATTCATTTCCTTGCTCGTTGGGAAGAGATTCTTTTTAGTAATTAAGATTCCACCCAATTGGAACCAAAAAATAAATCGGGTTAACCTGAATGGGCTCTATCAGGGTAACTATGTTTAATTCATTTTATAATGTTAGTACAAAAAATGCCCTTAGTAAAAAAAGAAACATATAGTATTGTTATACATTACAAGGATGAGGAGCAATAATAAAAAAAAATACAGTAGATACTCTACTAGAATTCTGAATATGCTGCCCCCAATAATTGTACTAATTCACATATGGCTCTCTCCCACCAATTGTTACTATTTGAAATAGAACGGGTTTTTTTGATAATAAATGTTAAAAAATAACTCAAGATCACTTTTTGGAGGGAATGAAATTCTGTTCCCTGTACCCTTTTCTCCGAAAAAGAAGGGATGGATTGAGTATATATTGGATACGGTCGGGACTGACGGGGCTCGAACCCGCAGCTTCCGCCTTGACAGGGCGGTGCTCTTACCAATTGAACTACAATCCCCCTAAAAAGTATATCCATATTATTTTTATTTCATTCAAAGCCGATCTATTTTGAATTACTGCGTTGTAACAGAGATCCGCGGATATATTGATAGTTCCGTGAATGCTTAGTGAAAGCAACATGGATTACTGGTAATCCATGTTGTTATTCTCAAATCGATTGAGAATCCATTTTTTCAAGGAAAAAAAGAGAAAATAAAAAAAAAATGGAAATGGAAGTAGGGGCAGAAAGTTTTCTTTTTTTCCTGTGCATTCGTTCTTTCTGGAAAACAAATGGGTTCTATCCATTCATGATGGATCAGCGCATTTTTGGGCCGAGCTGGATTTGAACCAGCGTAGACATATTGCCAACGAATTTACAGTCCGTCCCCATTAACCGCTCGGGCATCGACCCAGGAACAATCACTTCTAAGGTTATTTAGAATCCCTGATCAACCCCCTTTCATAGTACCCTACCCCCAGGGGAAGTCGAATCCCCGCTGCCTCCTTGAAAGAGAGATGTCCTGGGCCACTAGACGATGGGGGCATGTTTTCCTGACCGACCCATACTATGTTCATAATATGACTAGTTTGTCGAAATTGTCAATAGACATAGAATAATCGGATGGGGGAAATTAAAAAGAAAAGTCATTAGGGCCATTGTGAAATTGAAACAATTTAGTGCATTGATATCAATAAACCTTTTCCTTTTAACTATATTAGGTAAAGAAAAACCGAATATTCCACAACCCACTATGGCATATACTTATGTATAGAATATATGTACATATATCTAGTTTATCCGTATAGTAACTCAGTCAAGAATTTAATAAAAGGGCCCTTTTAACTCAGTGGTAGAGTAACGCCATGGTAAGGCGTAAGTCATCGGTTCAAATCCGATAAGGGGCTTTCGTGTTTTTCATAACCATCCTGTCTTAGTATTAATATTTATTAATATTTGGAGAATACAGATATTCCTTCTATTTCCTTCTATAATAATATTTAGAAATACTAATAAAAAAAACAACCATATAATTTGATCCTAATTAAGTTATTATTCTTATGAGTTCGACTAATTCGAGTTAGAAATTTGGAACGTTTGTTTATTCGATTTTTTATTATAATATATTTTTTATAATGAATATAATGAATAATAATAAGTTTTCTCTTGAATTATCATATATTCCTATTTTACATTATTCTAATCAAATCTAATTCTAAATCAACAAAAGAAA